GCCGTTCAAACAGGCATAGGTCAATTAAATGGCATTCCCATAGCAATTGGGGTTATGGATTTTCAGTTTTTGGGGGGTAGTATGGGATCTGTAGTAGGCGAGAAAATAACTCGTTTGATCGAGTATGCTACTAATCGATCTCTACCTGTTATTATTGTGTGTGCTTCCGGAGGAGCACGTATGCAAGAAGGGAGTTTGAGCTTGATGCAAATGGCTAAAATATCTTCTGCTTCATATAATTATCAATCAAATAAAAAGTTATTCTATGTATCAATCCTTACATCCCCTACAACTGGTGGAGTAACGGCCAGTTTTGGTATGTTGGGAAATGTCATTATTGCTGAACCTAACGCGTACATTGCTTTTGCAGGGAAAAGAGTAATTGAACAAACATTGAATAAAACAGTACCCGACGGTTCACAAGCAGCTGAGTATTCATTCCATAAGGGCTTATTCGACCCAATCATACCGCGTAATCTTTTAAAAGGCGTTCTGAGTGAGTTATTTCAGCTACACGGTTTCTTTCCTTTGAAAAAAAAAATATATATATAATATAGAAATAAAACGAAAATATTAAAATCTAGAAAAAAAAGAAGTGATTTCTATGCCTTGCCTACCAAGAACTTCCATTTTTTACTATAAATCTAATCCCTTTTTGTTGGTTTGAATTAGTTTAGTTAGAGTCGCGAACTTATAAGAAACTCTTTCTCTTTTTAAAAAACTCTTTATTTTATTAGAAAGATAGAAAGAGTATTAAGGACACGGGAAAATTCATAAAATTTCTTAAACTTAAAGTGGATTGTCATACATATTCGTGTAGAAAGATGAATAGATACACTAAATTTGCATTTAGTTCTCATTTCTTACACTTATTAAGTACTTAATATTATTTATAATAATTATAATATAATAGATATACTTAAGATATCTTTCTATTTATAATAGATACAAATATTAAATTGAGGTACCCCTTCTATGACAGATTTTAACTTACCCTCTATTTTTGTCCCTTTAGTGGGCCTAGTATTTCCGGCGATTGCAATGGCTTCTTTATTTCTTCATGTACAAAAAAATAAGGTTGTCTAGACCTGATGAGGCCAAATTTAAACAATTTATTTCAATACTGAATCATAATACAGATACTTTTTTGGTACAGATATTTGTTTGGTGTAATGTAGTATGATACGATATGTGCCCTTTTTCCGAATACACATGAAAGAACTGTTATGCATGCGAATACATGATATCCGTATAAATGCATGTATATGCGGGTTATAAAAACGATCGGCAAATATTTTTATAATAGAAAGTCAATAGGGTTCATATCAGAATAGTTTTAGTTGATGAAAGTTACTTTGGCATCAAGAAAAGGAAAGTAAATTTTTTTTTTTCTGAATTCCAATCAAATGCAATCGGATCTAGTATAGTATGAACCGGCGATCAGAACATATATGGATAGAACTTATAACAGGGTCTCGAAAAGCAAGTAATTTTTGCTGGGCCTGTATTCTTTTTTTAGGTTCACTAGGATTCTTAGTAGTTGGAATTTCTAGTTATCTTGGTAGGAATCTGATACCTGGATTTCCTTCTCAACAAATTATTTTTTTTCCACAAGGGATCGTGATGTCGTTCTATGGGATCGCGGGTCTATTCATTAGTTCCTATTTGTGGTGCACAATATCATGGAATGTAGGTAGTGGTTATGATCGATTCGATAGAAAAGAAGGAATAATGTGCATTTTTCGTTGGGGATTCCCCGGAATAAATCGTCGCATTTTCCTTCGCTTCTTTATGAAAGATATCCAATCAATCAGAATGGAGGTTAAAGAGGGTCTTTTTCCTTGTCGTATTCTTTATATGGAAATCAGAGGCCAAGGAACCATCCCCTTGACTCGTACTGATGAGAATTTGACTCCACGAGAAATTGAACAAAAAGCTGCCGAATTGGCCTATTTCCTGCGCGTACCAATTGAAGTTTTTTGAATTTTTATCAAAATTCGTTCGGATTTGTCCAATTGAGATATTCGGAAATCTCATTTACTTCGAATTTACTTATTCTATTATAATAGAAATAGAATTTACTTATTCTATTATAAATATATATATATATTTCATCCGAAACGGGATCCTTAATTCTATTTCTATATTCCTTTTTCTAGATTTAAGGACTACATTTTTACAAAAAACTGGGAATAGATCCATAGGTTCGATACCTTGTTATAGAACTCGTGCTTTAGAGAAATATAAGATCAGATAAAGTTGACAAATGAAGCAGTTCATTAACAATTCACGGATAAAAAATGAAAAAAAAGAAAGCATTGACTTCCCTCCCATATCTTGCATCTATAATATTTTTGCCCTGGTGGATCTCTCTCTCATTTCAAAAAAGCCTGGAACCTTGGATTATTCATTGGTGGAATACTAGGCAATCCGAACATTTTTTGAATGATATTCAAGAGAAAAATGTTCTAGAAAAATTTCTAGAATTAGAAGAACTATTCTTGTTGGATGAAATGATAAAAGAATACCCAGAGACACATATAAAAAAACTTCGTATAGGAATACACAAAGAAACGATACAATTGGTCAAAACACATAATGAATATCATCTCCATATCATTTTGCATTTGTCGACAAATATAATCTGTTTTACTATTCTAAGTGGTTATTTTATTCTGGGTAATGAGGAACTTGTTATTCTGAATTCTTGGATTCAGGAATTCTTCTATAACTTAAGTGACACAATAAAAGCTTTTTCTATTCTTTTAGTTACTGATTTATGGATCGGATTTCACTCAACCCATGGTTGGGAACTAATGATTGGTTCGATCTACAATGATTTTGGATTGGCTCATAATGAGCAAATTATATCTAGTCTTGTTTCCACTTTTCCAGTTATTCTAGATACAATTGTGAAATATTGGATCTTCCGTTTTTTAAATCGTGTATCTCCTTCGCTTGTAGTCATTTATCATTCAATGAATGAATGAAGAACTTATTTGATCTCCTGATATCAATCAAAAATTTTTTCACGTATAAAAAGGGCATTTTCTATTTTTCTCATTCTTTATACTTTTATACTTTTCAAGGTCTTCGTCCTATTTTCGTAGAATTTTTTCAGTACAATGGCAGACTCGTGGATAGGGAACTATACTAGCTACCTATCTAATTTATTGTAGAAATTCCGGGATCAATGATTGGATCATGCAAAATAGAAATACTTTTTCTTGGGTAAAGAAACAGATGACTCGATTTATTTCTGTATCGATTATGATATATGTAATAACTCGAGCATCTATTTCAAATGCGTATCCCATTTTTGCGCAGAAAAGTTATGAAAATCCACGAGAAGCAACCGGGCGAATTGTATGCGCCAATTGCCATTTAGCTAATAAGCCTGTGGATATTGAAGTTCCGCAAGCTGTACTTCCTGATACTGTATTTGAAGCAGTTGTTCGAATTCCTTATGATATGCAAGTAAAACAAGTCCTTGCTAATGGTAAAAAGGGGGCTTTGAACGTGGGGGCTGTTCTTATTTTACCCGAGGGATTCGAACTAGCCCCCACCGATCGTATTTCTCCCGAGGTGAAAGAAAAGATAGGAAATCTTTCTTTTCTGAGTTATCGTCCTAATAAAAGAAATATTCTTGTGATAGGTCCTGTTCCAGGTCAAAAATATAGTGAAATCGTCTTTCCCATTCTTTCCCCCGACCCTACTACAAAGAAAGACGTTAACTTCTTAAAATATCCTATATATGTAGGTGGGAACAGGGGAAGGGGTCAGATTTATCCTGATGGGAGCAAGAGTAACAATACAGTCTATAATGCTACATCCGCGGGTATAGTAAGCAAAATAGTACGTAAAGAAAAGGGGGGATATGAAATAACCATAGTTGATGCATCGGATGGACACCAAGCGGTTGATATTATACCGCCAGGGCCAGAACTTCTTGTTTCAGAGGGTGAATCTATCAAGCTTGATCAACCATTAACAAGCAATCCTAATGTAGGGGGGTTTGGTCAGGGAGATGCGGAAATAGTGCTTCAAGATCCATTACGTGTCCAAGGCCTTTTGTTCTTCTTGGCATCTGTTATTTTGGCACAAATTTTTTTGGTTCTTAAAAAGAAACAGTTTGAAAAGGTTCAATTATATGAAATGAATTTCTAGATCCAGAAATTCCTTACCATCAAGTTGATAAAAAGCGCTGAATTATTGTCGATCAAAAAAATGAAATATGTATTTCTGTAAACTTCCTTAAATCTCCTTTGCTTTGTTTTTTGTTTATACTATTTTTGCGAGATCTATGGAATTCATTACTTGTATTCCATTTTTAGTACTAGGCACTAGCCAATAGGTATACAAAAAAAAAGGAAGAAGATACAAGACAAGGACTGGATAAATGAAAGGAACAGGTACCTCTAGGAAGGATTATAAGTCTTCCTAATCTTCTATTTGACACAAGAAAAAGGACTTCTACCTTTTCTTGTGTCGTCTTGTATCGAAATAATAATGCTTTTTCTCTTGTTCACCAAAGATTAATATTTCTTCTTTTCCGGATATATTGGAACTCTTTTGTTTAGATTCATACATTCATTATTTTAAATAAATAAAAACATAAGAAATAAGAAGTAGTAGACAAACAAAAAGTTTTAGAGGGGAGTAATTCATTGAGTAAATGGAACTTCTTCTTCTTCTATTATTCAACTAACTTTACCTTTCATATTATTTATTTTCATATTTTAAAATATTACTAAAAATTACTTTGACTTTTTTGTTTGGTTGAAAAGCGGCGCGGATTAGAATCTATTTTTACGCATACCTAAATCTTTATTTTTGATTTTATCAAAGTGTTTTTCTTTTTTATATACAATAAGTTTCTATTTGTTTAGTATAGAAATATAGAAATAATTTGCAGAATATCTCATCCGTTTAAATCATCCATATGATATTGGATTACCCCCCAAAAATAGATTGATTCCTTCTTTCTTGTTGTTTCGTAC